AAAAAGAATTCTATAAGGTTGAATAAAAATTACATTAATCATTTGATTCGATATAATTGCTATGCTTAGTGTGTGATTCGTTGGTTTTTTTAGGGTTATAGTCAAAAAAAAAAGACCAGCCCATAGTATGAACTAATAACCAACTCATCGTTTCGCATTATCTGGATAATAAAGAACCAGTCGAGATATGATATATTGGTCATATCATTGTAGCAACTGAAATGTTTTTTATAAAAAAAACCAATTTGATTATGAGTTGTGAAAAAATAACAATATAAAGTAAAGTATGTGGATAAATGGAACGGTGAGAGAAAGAGAGAAAAAAAATAAAAAATTAATGATATAGAATATAGAATTCCTAATATGTAAGGTCAATAATTCATCTCATAAAGCATTAATACTAATTGATCCCTAATTAAACAAAATTGTTCTATAACAATAAAAAAATAAAGAGCCCCGAGTCAATAAAGACTAAGAGGATTGACTCAAGAACAAATTTAATATAAGGGCTCCGTTGTAGAAGTTAGACCTAACCATTAATCGCGAATCGATGAGAACGACAGAACCCGTGATTGCATAAGATTCTATTGAAAACGAATCCTAATGATTCATTGGGTAGGATGGCGGAACGAACTAGGACCCAATTCATTTATTATGAAAAGTCATGTCATGAACTAATCCTATAAAACTGAATATAATATTAAATAGAGTAAATATTCGCCCGCGAAAATTTTTATTTTTCGGATTTAAAAATTGCAGTCGATCCAATATGCTAATAAAAGGAAAAACAAAATAAAGATTCGTTAAACCTTATAATTATAATAAAACGAATTTTATATAAATCTAAATCGAATGAATTTTTAGTTATATCTCAAAAAAAGGATAGACAAATTTCTAATAGATTTTCAAATACTCTTTTGATTTAATATATTTTATTTTTTTTTTTCAATATATTATTTATTAAATAGAAAATAGATAATAAATAGATAAATATTATCTTAGAATCCTTTCATTCGCGAGGAGCTGGATGAGACGAAACTATCATGTCCAGTTCTGTAGTAGAGATGGAAGTAATAAATAACCATCAACTATAACCCCAAAAGAACTCGATTCCGTAAACACCATAGAGGAAGAATGAAAGGAATATCTTATCGAGGTAATTGTATTTGTTTCGGTAGATATGCCCTTCAAGCGCTTGAACCCGCTTGGATTACATCTAGACAAATAGAAGCAGGACGAAGAGGAATGACACGAAATGCACGCCGCGGCGGAAAAATATGGGTACGCATATTTCCAGACAAACCAGTTACAGTAAGACCTACAGAAACACGTATGGGTTCAGGAAAAGGATCTCCCGAATATTGGGTAGCTGTCGTTAAACCAGGGAGAATACTTTATGAAATGAGCGGAGTACCAGAAAATATAGCCAGAAAGGCTATTTCAATAGCGGCATCAAAAATGCCTATACGAACTCAATTCATTATTTCAGGATAGGAATGTAGAACCAAAAGAAAGAGGTTTTTCGGACGAAAAAAAACAATTGCAGGTTTATTTTTTTCTTTTGAAAAAACAATATTTCTTTTTTTTTTACGTCGCCTTTTGCATTGTTTGCATTGAAAGAACAGATAAAAATGATATGATTCAACCTCAAACCCATTTGAATGTAGCGGATAACAGCGGAGCCAGAAAATTGATGTGTATTCGAATTATAGGAGCCAGTAATCGACGATATGCTCAAATTGGTGACGTTGTTGTTGCTGTAATCAAGGAAGCAATACCAAATACGCCACTAGAAAGATCAGAAGTGATCAGAGCCGTAATTGTACGTACTTGTAAAGAACTCAAACGCAACAATGGTATGATAATACGATATGATGACAATGCTGCGGTTGTTATTGATCAAGAAGGTAATCCAAAAGGAACTCGAATTTTTGGGGCAATTGCCCGGGAATTAAGACAGTTAAATTTCACTAAAATAGTTTCATTAGCACCTGAAGTATTATAAGATGAGGCCATAATACAGTTTTACTGTTTATATTATAGTATTTGTTTATATTATAGTATTTGAATGAACTTGATTAATTAGTATTAGTAGATTGGTTGTGTCGCACGTATATGCCCTTAATAATTCAGAAATAATTCCAAAAGAGCATGTTGATTATATCAAAATTCGGGGACAACAAAAATCTTAGTTTATTATGAGTAAAGACACTATTGCTAACCTACTAACCTATATACGAAATGCTGACATGAATAAAAAAAGAACAGTTCGAATACCATATACTAACATCACTGAAAGCATTGTTAAAATCCTTTTACGAGAAGGTTTTATTGAAAAGACGAGGAAACATCAGGAAAGCAACAAATATTTTTTAGTTTTAACCCTACGACATAGAAGAAATAGGAAAGGGCCAGATAGAACTATTTTAAATTTAAAGCGGATCAGTCGACCTGGTCTACGAATCTATTCTAACTATCAACGAATCCCGAAAATTTTAGGCGGGATGGGGATTGTAATTCTTTCTACTTCTCAGGGTATAATGGCAGACAGAGAGGCTCGACTAGAAGGAATCGGTGGAGAAATTTTGTGCTATATATGGTAGGTAATCTTTATGATATCCGAATTATATACAGAACTTTCATATTTGTGAAACAAGAGTAAAAGGTGGGTTTCTACTATTTTGTCCCCCACATTAGTTGATACCTCAAGCGAAAGAACAAAAATAGGTTCATTTCGGTTTAATTTCTGAATCACTTCCCAACGCTATACTCTTGGTTTGGTTCGGTTAGATAATGAAAATCTGACTCTACATTATGTTTCAAAAAGGATTCGACATAATTTTTTTATACATCTACTACCAGTAAATAGAGTCAAAATTGAGTAAAGTCATTATGATTCAACCGGGGGACGTATAATTTATCGACTCTGAAACAAAGATTAGAATGATTAGTGATTATGAGGTTTTCTCAATTTCAACATTCATTTCATGGAGATCGAATACAATTCGAAATTAAAATTAAAAATTTCAAGAAACTTATTTTCTTCCAATAAAATAAAGAGATTCAGAATTAAGTTAAGGAATAACAAATATGAAAATAAGAGCCTCCGTCCGTAAAATTTGTGAAAAATGTCGACTGATCCGTAGGCGAGGTCGAATTATAGTAATTTGTTTCAACCCCAGACATAAACAAAGACAAGGATAATTTTTAGAAAAAAAGGGGAGTCTCTATAAATCTAAAGTACCCCAACGTCCAAATAAATAAAAAAAAAAAAAAACAAAGGATCTGTTTTGACATGAAATGGATATATCCATATATCTCTGACTTAAATTTATGAGATGATAAAAAATGGCAAAACCTATACCAAGAATTGGTTCACATAAGAATAGACATATGGGTTCACGTAAAAATACGCGTAGAATACCAAAGGGAGTTATTCATGTTCAAGCAAGTTTCAACAATACTATTGTAACTGTTACAGATGTACGTGGGCGGGTAATTTCGTGGTCCTCCGCCGGTACTTGTGGATTCAAGGGTACAAGAAGAGGGACACCGTTTGCCGCTCAAACCGCAGCAGGAAACGCAATTCGAACAGTAGTAGATCAAGGTATGCAACGAGCAGAAGTCATGATAAAAGGCCCGGGTCTCGGAAGAGATGCGGCATTAAGGGCTATTCGTAGAAGTGGTATACTATTAAGTTTCATACGAGATGTAACTCCTATGCCACATAACGGCTGCAGGTCCCCTAAAAAAAGGCGTGTATAAAAATAAACATTGAAGATATTTCAAGAGAAATAAATAATTCAATGATTTGATCAAATAAAATTACTATGGTTCAAGAGAAAATAATAGTATCTACTCGGCCACTACAGTGGAAGTGTGTGGAATCAAGAGCAGACAGTAAGCGTCTTTATTATGGACGCTTTCTTCTGACTCCACTTATGAGAGGACAAGCTGATACAATAGGCATTGCGATGCGAAGAGCTTTACTTGGAGAAATAGAAGGTACATGTATCACACGCGCAAAATCCGAGAAAATACCACATGAATATTCTACCATAGTGGGTATTCAAGAATCCGTACATGAAATTTTACTGAATTTGAAAGAAATTGTATTGAGAAGCAATCTGTATGGAACCCGTGATGCGTCCATTTGTGTCAAGGGTCCTGGATATGTAACTGCACACGATATCATCTTACCACCTTCCGTGGAAATCGTTGATAAGACACAGCATATAGCTAACTTAACAGAGCCAATTACTTTGTGTATTGAATTACAAATCGAGAGGAATCGCGGATATCGTATAAAAACACCAAATAATTTTCAAAGCGAAAGTTATCCTATAGATGCTGTATTCATGCCTGTTCGAAATGCAAATCATAGTATTCATTCTTATGTGAATGGAAATGAAAAACAAGAAATACTTTTTCTCGAAATATGGACAAATGGGAGTTTAACTCCTAAAGAAGCACTTCATGAGGCCTCCCGAAATTTGATTGATTTATTTATTCCCTTTTTACATGCAGAAGAAGAAAACTTCCATTTAGAAAACAATGAACCCAAAGGATATTTGCCCCTTTTTAATTTTCATGGTAGATTGGCTAAACCAAGGAAAACGAAAAAAGAAATAGCATTGAAATTTATTTTTATTGACCAATCAGAATTGCCCCCCAGGGTATATAATTGCCTCAAAAAGACTAATATCAATACATTATTAGACCTTTTGAATAACAGTCAAGAAGACCTTATGAAAATTAAAGATTTTCGCAGAGAAGATGTAAAACATATAGTGGACATTCTAGAAATATAAAACCTTTTCACATAAATTTTAATTAGTTTTGAATGGTTAACACAATCCATATACACAGACTCGGAATATATCCAAAATTTAACTGACTAAACGTATAAACGTATCTAGGGAAAATTCCCCTTGAGGCGACTATTCCCTAGATACACGCATCGTGATTTTTTTATTTCAAAATTGAATCAATTTAAAAAA